TATAATTCAGCAGAATATGTAAGTGATTCATATACAGCATCTTTTTCGTTTATCAAGGGTTCTAATAATTGATATGTTTCGGAAAATAATTGAAATTCAATTTCTTGATCTGTATCCTCAATTTTTGGAAACTTAAAAAGCCCTTCTGTTAAGCCCCGATCAATGAACCTACAAAACCCTTCAAATTGTATCTGATTCAATCCAGGTAGTGTAGACATTTCTTCATTTCCACTCCCAAGCATTTTCAATTTCCCCGTGAATTTTATCGAAAAATATTCCACGATTTGCTGTCATGCTTCATCAAATCACATGAATCCATTTAGCAATACTGGAATTTCTATTCTTTATACTGAATTACATGAAATCTTACCTAATCCCGTGTATCAAATATTTATTAGTGGAAATACCTATTATGAAAAGAGAAAGAAATAATAGAATTTTATACTCAACTTCGAAGAAATTTGCAACAAAACAAATAGATAGAATCGAAATTATAATCTAAAAAAGGATTGGAAATTTCTACGGGCATTTCAAGATTTTTTTTAGGAATATAAAAAAATGCATTTCATTTCTATCATTATTATGATATTACATATTTAAATTCAATTGGATACAAAAAAAATCCATTCGAGATTGTCAAGAAAATCGATATTTTGAAGTGAAGTATTTTGGGGAGAATTGGGGAGAATATGATTAGAGTATGTAATGTGTAATGTAATAAGGCTTGTATTTTTGAAACATGCATATATTTAACTGCAGCTATAGATCTGTCTCTAACTTTATGGCAGTCATATTTGTTCAGGATAACAAACATATAACATGTTGTGTGAATTTTTACAAATTTTCTATTGACAATTGTAAAAAAAGGATAAGCACGATAATTTATTGAAAATACCGTATAGTAATAGTATCGGTATTCTATATCTATATAGATATGGATAAGATACTCGATTAGATAATATCTGTGTAACAGATCAAATGGATATTCTAGGGTTTACATATATTGACAGTTGCTGTTATAATTGGAATGAACAAATTTTTTTAATCAAAAAGCAATATTGATTGGTTATGTATCAATTTTTATTTTCTGATCTCATTCATAAAAAAACCATTTTATTTTATATTCAAATATTCAAGAATAATTGATAAATGAATAGTTAACGGTTGCGATTTGTATCAAGATTTTTTTTCAATTTTTAAATAGAAAAGGGGGGAGTATTCTCAAAAACTTCATATCTAGATTTTTATTGGCGGCATGGCCGAGTGGTAAGGCGGGGGACTGCAAATCCTTTTTCCCCAGTTCAAATCCGGGTGTCGCCTGATTGATAAGAAACTTGAAATGAAAGATTATATTACTTTTTTTAGAAAACTTTTTTTCTAACAGAAGCAAGAAAGGAGTCTTGAGAATTGCGTTTGATTCTAAATTCTAAGCATCAGTAGCTTTGTTTGTTCTAAAAAATGTTGTAAATATTTTCGTCTCGGATTCAAGGAAAGATTCTAGTAGTGAAAAGGAATCAATAATTTTAGAAATGATAGTTCTTTCACTACACAACTATTGTAGTGTCTGTCTCCTGACTGGGTCTTTTATTAGATTGGATTAAGAATAAGTCGGATAGGAAATTCCATTTGTAGGGAGATAAAAGGCAGAAGAAAAACCTGCTATACAGACTAATTGAATTGAAAATTGATGAGTGCTTCCACATTTTATCAATATTCTTTATATAAATTAGATTTAATAGCTTTAATTTAGCTCATTTGCTTTCGTAATATTAAAAAAAAGTATTCTTTATATTTTCATATTCTATATGAAAATAAAATGAAAAAGTTTTGATTCTAAAATCGAATAAAAAAGAAAAAAAGTTTTTTTAGTTATTTTAGAAAACGAATCGGGAGACATTTAAGGGATTATTTCAAATAGAAAGAAGAGTATAAGTATGCAAATGAATCTGTCTTGATTCTTTTTTTATGAAATCCTTAAGAATAAGAAAATGAGGGGATAAAAGAGAAATCTTATTATTCCCACCTGGTAGTAACATTCATTTACTTAGAACTTCCTATAATTTTTTTATGTTTCATGTTTTCCGATTTTACAAAAAATAATAAAAAAACTTTTTAGATGTTCTAATAAATAGAATGAATTCTTGTTTTTCGTCGATGATGTTAGCCCAGAATCCTTTTTTTGACTCTGTAACAGCAATTCCACTATTATAGTATTTTTAGCGAATAATACAAAAAAGAGAATAGAATAATCAATTTGAAAAAATAATGAAATAGTTCCTTCATATTTATAGAGATAGGAGACAAAATTTACATGGATATAGTAAGTATTGCTTGGGCTGCTTTAATGGTAGTTTTTTCATTTTCCCTTTCCCTCGTAGTATGGGGAAGAAGTGGACTATAGGGATACTCAAAATTGAGTTAAGGGATCCAAGTAACCTTGTTGTTTTCTACCTGAATTTTTGAATTTCGGAACTATTGAATGAAAATATTTCATTTAAACTAATACTAATTCATTGAGTTCAAATAGAAAATCTATCTTGGTTCTATTATATTCTAGTAGTGTAATGTATTCTATGTATCTTATAGGAATTGAAAATACTCTTTCAATCAAACAAATATTTGAATTATTCCCGTATTCCTATTTTGAGAAAATAAAGGGAATCAAAAAGAAGAAGAAATGGATTCCTATTCCAATACAATTTTTCTTAAAATTTCTATTTTCGATGAACTGACGCTTAACCTGGTTATATCTGGTTATATAGATATATATATATATATATATCTATATGGAAAATGGCGGACCGTGTAATCACCATTCCTGTTTTTTTACCCCCTTTTTGTCATAAGATACCGGAATTGTTTGTCAAAAAGAATCTGAAAAAAAAATTGGCCGCAATTCTCAGATAGTAGAAATCAAATATATTTCTACTATCTGGATTACGCTAATTGTACGATCATTTTTTTAAATCATTCATAAAAATGAAGCAATCATATTTCAGTGAAATTAGTCACTTTTACTTACCGTTTTTACATAAATTATAAGTAAAAAAGCAGTAGGAACTAGAATAAACAGTGCAGTAGCAATAAATGCGAGAATATTTACTTCCATAATCTTTATTATGTTCTATTTCTCTTAAATTTCTAAAAAAAAATTCGGGATTTAATCCCATAGAAATGTTCAATCTTTCAACAATGGTATAAATTGGATTTCGATGATATCAAATCGGATAAATATCATGAATCACAAAATCTGAGCTATCAAATCAACTCATGAAATAGTATAACATAGAAAGATCTTTTATCCATACTAAAAAAAAAAAAACATTTATTCTTGATGAAATTCCAAAAGTCCTTTCCTTCCTTTTTCGGCGAAACAAATGAAAAAGCAGGGGGGGAGCTCCAAATAAAATTTTGTTTATCAATTTGATTCCCTACAAATACACAAAAAAGGAATTTATTTTTTTGGATTGATATCCAACGGGATTGACGGGGCTCGAACCCGCAGCTTCCGCCTTGACAGGGCGGTGCTCTGACCAATTGAACTACAATCCCAGGGAAAGGGGTGTACTGTATAAATATTTTTACGGACCGTTTCTGTCAAACCTTTTCTTTTTCTATTTCGGATTCGAACCATTTTGTTGTAAATGAAAAAAGCGCATTTTTGTATATATTGATATGTATATCGATATCCACTTTAGTGAGATCGACACAAATTACTCGTAATCCGTTTCTTATTCTTATTAACAAATCGATTGAAAATTGAATCAATGAAAAAAAAATATTTTTTTTTCAATTTTTGCTTAGATTTTCTACTTACAGATCTTGACATGAATACAGATTATTAACAAGATTTGAATTTGTGGAAGGAAATATAGAATACAGAAAAAAAAGAAATAACCTTAGATATGTTTAATATGTTTATTCTTCCGTATCAGAACACATCAGCCATTTCCAGAGAACTATCAATGGGTTATAGAATTTCATATTGGATCGGCAAATTCTTGGGCCGAGCTGGATTTGAACCAGCGTAGACATATTGCCAACGAATTTACAGTCCGTCCCCATTAACCGCTCGGGCATCGACCCAGCACAATAGGAAGAATACATTTCAGTTTTTATTGAAAATTCTTGATCAACTTCCTTTCGTAACACCCTACCCCCAGGGGAAGTCGAATCCCCGCTGCCTCCTTGAAAGAGAGATGTCCTGAACCACTAGACGATGGGGGCATACTTGCCCGACCGCCATTATACTACGTTCATAGTATGAATAGTTTTTTGCAATTGTCAATATAATGATAGGATTCGATAAAAAAAAATATTTTTCGCTCTTTCAGAATTCGATAGAAATTTTTTATTAATCATTTCTATTTCGAAATTTTTTTATTCCAGTCATAATAAGAAAAAAAAGAAGTAATGTTCAAATAAAGAAAAAATTCTTAACAGGAATGATTCGTTTGTTGCAAAGGACGGGAGGTTAAAACTTCATTTCTATCATTTATTACTAATACTAAGGTTCGATAGGTAGATTTATATCTAATACTAAACCGGGAAAAAAAACTTTGGAAAATCGCATTTTTCAATAAAAAAAAGAAAAATTTGGTTTAGGGACAGAACATATTGAATCCATTTTATCAATGATTCGATTTTATCAATGTTTCGATGAAATATTTGAATTTGTGAGTACATTTATGTATCAATAAAAACAATTTAGTGTTCTGATTAGAATGACTTCAAGAATCCATTTTTAAATAATATATTCTTTTTATATTGATCAAATCCAATCTTAATCAATTCTTTTTTTTAACTATATTCTATTCACTAGGTAAATCCAATTTTTTGTTCTTTGATGAGTCATTATGCAAATAATAGATATTGATGTACATGTATTCTAATCCCATTTATATCATTATCTTTATATAATTTATATAAATTTATAGAATAAGTACACACAGTAACAAATAGATGTACTAGTCATGCTAATTCCTTATTTAGGAATTGAA